AATTGCACGTATAGAGATTCAAAAACGAATTGATCTAATTCAGGTCATAATCTATATGGGATTTCCAAAATTTTTAATTGAAGATGGGTCACGCAAAATCGAAGAATTACAGATGAATATAAAAAAAGAACTTAATTGTATGAACCGACAACTTAACATTACTATTACAAGAATTGAAAATCCTTACGGGAATCCTAATATTCTTGCAGAATTTATAGCCGGACAATTAAAAAATAGAGTTTCCTTTCGAAAAGCAATGAAAAAAGCTATTGAATTAACTGAACAAGCGGCTACAAAAGGAATTCAAGTGCAAATTGCGGGTCGTATCGACGGAAAAGAAATCGCGCGCGTCGAATGGATCAGAGAGGGTAGGGTTCCTCGACAAACTATTGGAGCGAAAATTGATTATTGTTGCTATACAGTTCGAACTATATATGGGGTCTTAGGAATCAAAATTTGGATATTTATAGACGAAGAATAAAGAAGAGACCTTACTTGTCTTTCTGTTCTATTAAGGGATAGAACAGAAAATGACAAATGCTTTCTGTTTGTTTTATGTTCAATAAAAAAAAATGAACAGTTCTAAATTCTATAAGGTTAAATAAAAATTGGAGGGATTATTTGATATAACTGCTATGCTTAGTCCGAAAAGAACGAAATTCCGTAAACAACATAGAGGAAGAATGAAAGGAATGTCTTATCGAGGTAACCGTATTTGTTTCGGTAGATATGCTCTTCAAGCACTTGAACCTGCTTGGATTACATCTAGACAAATAGAAGCAGGACGACGTGCAATGACACGAAATGTACGCCGCGGTGGAAAACTGTGGGTACGTGTATTTCCAGACAAACCAGTTACAGTAAAAACCGCGGGAACACGTATGGGTTCGGGGAAAGGATCCCCCCAGTATTGGGTAGCTGTCGTTAAACCTGGTAGAATACTTTATGAAATGGGTGGAGTAGCCGAAAATCGAGCACGACGGGCTATTTCAATAGCGGCGTCAAAAATGCCTATAAAAACTCAATTCATTATTTCAGAATCTCAGAATAGTAATATAGGACAAAAAGTCTTAAGAATAAAAAAAAAATAAAAAAAACAATTGTAGGTATCTTTTTCTTTTTGACAAACAATATTTCTTTTTTTTTCTTTGTCCTTTGTTGCACTGAAAGAACAGATTACAAAAAAAAATGATTCAACCTCAGACCCTTTTGAATGTGGCAGATAACAGCGGGGCTAAAAAATTGATGTGTATTCGAATCATAGGAGCTAGTTATCGTCGATATGCTCATATTGGTGACGTTATTGTTGCTGTGGTCAAGGAAGCGGCACCAAAAACAGCCGTAGAAAGATCAGAAATAGTCAGAGCTGTAATTGTACGTACTTGTAAAGAACTCAAACGCGACAACGGCATCATAATACGATATGATGACAATGCTGCAGTTATCATTGATCAAAAAGGAAATCCAAGAGGAACTAGAATTATTGGTGCAATCGCCCAGGAATTGAGACAGTTAAATTTCACTAAAATAGTTTCATTAGCTCCTGAGGTATTATAAGGCAAGACCTCAATATAGTTATACTATTTAATTCAGTATTTAAATGACATAAATTAATTAGTAGATCGGCGTTTCATGCATATACCTTTAATAAAATAAGTCAAAAAAAAAACATGTTGATTATAACAAAATTGGGGAGCAACACGAATTTTCGTTTACCATGGGTAGGGACACTATTGCTGACATACTAACCTCGATACGAAATGCTGACATGAATCGAAGGGGAAGGGTTCGATTGGTATCTACTAAGATTACCGAGAACATTGCTAAAATACTTTTACGAGAGGGTTTTATCGAAAACGTAAGAAAACATCAGGAAGGCAAAAAATCCTTTTTGGTTTTAACCCTACGACATAGAACAAATAGAAAAGGAACATATAGAACTTTTTTAAATTTAAAAAGAATCAGCCGACCCGGTCTGCGAATCTATACTAAATATCAACAAATTCCTAGAATTTTAGGCGGGATGGGGATTGTAATTCTTTCAACTTCTCGAGGTATAATGACAGACCGAGAGGCCCGACTAGAAGGAATCGGCGGAGAAATTTTGTGTTATATATGGTAATCCATCTGATATCTGAATTGTATTCAGAACTCCCCTCTTTTTTGGAAAAAAAAAAAGAAAAAAGACCGGGTTATCTAATAAAACTCCTCCCATCTTACCTTAGTTACTACTTCACGAAGGTTCTATCTGAAATGAAAGAAAAGTTCATGAAGGTTTAATTCCTGAATCACTTCTCAATACTAGTATGCTCCAGGGATTCGTTTAAATTAAAATAATGAAGATCTGATTCTCTGCTATACTTTTCAGGTACTTTTTCAGGTACTTTAAGAAGGATCAAACGTAGCTTTATACATATACTACCAGAGGATAAAGCAAAAATGGAAATGAGTCCTTATGATTCAACCGGAGGGCGTATAATTTGTAGACTCCACAATACGGATTCGAATGATTAGGTACTTCAATATTCCTTTCAGAAGATACAGTTCAACGTTCCAAAATTTCAAGAAACTTTTTTCCAATAAGCGAATTCAGAATTAAATTATAATTAAATTAACGAAAAGGAATAAGAATTATGAAAATAAGGGCTTCTGTTCGTAAAATTTGCGGAAAATGTCGACTAATCCGTAGGAAAGGACGAATTGTCGCAATTTGTTCCAACCCGAGACATAAACAAAGACAGGGATAGTCCTTCTATCCTAAAAGAGACTCACCGATCTTAAAGAAAACAATGAACAAATCAAAATAGAAGATCTATTTTGACATGAAATGGATATATCCATATATCTTTGACTTATCCTTATGAAATTATGGCAAAACCGATACCAAAAGTTGGTTCACGTAAGAATAGGCGCAGTAGTGCACGTAAAAGTGCACGTAGAGTACCAAAGGGAGTTATTCATGTTCAAGCAAGTTTCCACAACACCATTGTTACTGTTACAGATGTACAGGGTCGGGTGATTTCTTGTTCCTCCGCCGGCACTTGTGGATTCAAGGGTAAAAGAAGAGGGACGCCTTTTGCTGCTCAAACCGCAGCAGGAAATGCTATTCGAGCAGTAGTGGATCAAGGTATGCAACGAGCAGAAGTTCTGATAAAGGGTCCTGGTCTCGGAAGAGATGCAGCCTTACGAGCTATTCGTAGAAGTGGTATACTATTAACTCTCGTACGGGATATAACCCCAATGCCACATAATGGTTGTAGACCGCCGAACAAAAGACGTGTATAGAAATAGAAACACTAAAGGACTTTCAAGAGAAATAAAGGATTCATCTGATCAAATAAAATCAAATATCAAATAATAACTATATGGTGCGAGAAAAAGTAAAAGTATCGACTCAGACGCTACAGTGGAAGTGTGTTGAATCAAGAACAGAAAGTAAGCGTCTTTCTTACGGACGCTTTATTCTAGCTCCCCTTATGAAAGGTCAAGCCGACACAATAGGCATTGCGATGCGAAGAGCTTTGCTTGGAGAAATAGAAGGAACATGTATTACACGCGCAAAATCTGAGAAAATACCACATGAATATTCTACCATCGTAGGTATTCAAGAATCAGTACATGAAATTTTAATGAATTTGAAAGAAATTGTATTGCGAAGTAATCTGTACGGAACTCGTAACGCGCTTATTTGTGCCAAGGGTCCGGGGTATGTAACTGCTCAAGATATCATCTTACCGACTTCCGTGGAAATCGTTGATCATACACAGCATATAGCTAGACTAACCGAACCAATGGATTTGTGTATTGAATTACAAATCGAGAGGCATAGAGGATACAGTATAAAAACGAAAAAAAACTTTAACGACGGAAGTTACCCGATAGATGCTGTATTCATGCCCGTTCGAAATGCGAATCATAGTATTCATTCGTATGGGAACGGTAATGAAAAGCAGGAGATACTTTTTTTAGAAATATGGACAAACGGAAGTTTAACTCCTCAAGAAGCACTTCATGAAGCCTCCCGGAATTTGATTGATTTATTTATTCCTTTTTTACATGCAGAAGAAGAAAAAAACTTCAATTTAGAAAACAATCAACACAAGGTTACTTTACCCTTTTTTCCTGTTCATGATAGATTAGCTAAACTAAGAAAAAAGAAAAACGAACTTGCATTGAAATCGATTTTTATTGACCAATTAGAATTGCCTCCTAGGATCTATAATTGTCTCAAAAAGTCCAATATACATACATTATTTGACCTGTTGAATAACAGTCAAGAAGAACTTATGAAAATTGAGCATTTTCGTATAGAAGATGTCAAACAAATATTGGGCATTCTCGAAAAGAAGTAGACAAATTTTTCTAATTTGATTTCCAAAAAAATAAAATGATTTGGAACCTTCAGCACAATCCATCTATTAACACCAGAATTAAATAAATAGATCTAGGGAGAATTCACTTTAACAAGTGACTACTCCCTAGATACGTACGTCAGAATATTTTACAATTGAATCAATTTAAAAAAGACCTAAAGTCAGGGATTTATCAATCGGTAAGGTTGCTCCAATACCCAACCACAGGGCCACTGCGGTACCAATCAAAAAGACGGTTGTCGCTACTGGACGACGAAATGGATTTTGGAACTTATTAACATTTTCCAAAAAGGGTACTGTTAATAATCCTGCGGGCACTGACACCATTAAAAGAACACCCAATAACTTGTTAGGTACTGTACGAAGTATTTGAAATACGGGAAAGAAATACCATTCCGGTAATATTTCCAAAGGAGTTGCAAAAGGATCCGCAGGTTCACCAATCATTGAGGGTTCTAGAACCGCCAAGCCTACGGTACAAGCAATAGTACCGAGAATTACTACTGGAAATATATATAAAAGATCATTGGGCCATGCGGGTTCCCCGTAATAATTATGACCCATACCTTTAGCTAATTTAGCTCTTAATACAGGATCGTTCAAGTCAGGTTTCTTTGTTATTGGGATAGGTGAATTCTTATAGATCCATCCCCCGAAAGAACCGGACATGATAAGTTTTCATCATCCGGCTCGAGCAAGACTGAATCGAATCAAATAACTAAAAATGGATCCATCTAAAATAAATCTATATCTTAAGATTTATATGTTATCCACACATATATGAATGATTCTATATGTAAAAAAAGGAATTCAATTTAATGCTCAATACCCAAGTAAGCGTACAAAGTTGATGCTTTCTGGGCCGTCTCAGCCTTTGCGATCGACCTTTCTCTCCAAAAAATATCGAGAATTTTGACATACAAAGGATTTACTTGTTACTAATATAGTCTAACCTTTGCTCTTCTTTAGATCTCTTGTTTCACTCCGATAGTATAATAAATAAAAAATCGGGTCGATGCAGAGGAAATGAATGCATTTTCATACTATTAAGCAAGAAAGTAAAAATAGTCAAAACAAATTTTTGATTATGCCAAATCACTTATTCTACTGGATCTTACGGAGCCTGCTCCTGCACGACATCACAGGGTCTGATCATAGAAAAGATTCTCTTCAAGCGAACCAGCCTATCCTTCGGGATTTCTCGGTGGTTGGAATAAAGACACATTTGGTTATGAATTCCAATGTAGCAGATAAAGGCATATTTCTGCACGGCGCAATCAATAGTTCAAGTCACACACTCCCATAATCCATTTTATCTTCGGAGAATTTCCTTCAACTATTCATATCATGTCAAATAAATAATAAACTATTGTGGAGTTGAAAGAAAATATCCAAATACATGTCTTATTTTTTTTTTCAATAATCCATATTTGTAGCAGTGAAATACTATTGGCTGTTCCTCCCCCAAGTAATAAGAGAACTAATTGATTACAAATATCTCAAATATTTATGGGCCATATTTTCTATAAAGGACCCGAAATGCCTTGCTTACGTATCATTAGAAAATGCATTAACATAAATACGGCAGTAAGAAGAGGTAATACAAAAGTGTGTAAACTATAAAAACGGGTCAAAGTGGATTGTCCCACACTAGCACTTCCACGTAATAACTCTACCAAAGGCGAGCCTATTACCGGAATAGCTTCCGGCACACCTGTTACAATTTTGACTGCCCAATAACCAATTTGGTCCCGAGGTAAGGAATAACCTGTTACACCAAAGGATGCGGTCAATACAGCCAGAACCACACCTGTAACCCAAGTTAATTCGCGAGGTTTTTTAAAACCACCGGTGAGATAGACACGAAATACATGCAGGATCATCATTAAGACCATCATACTTGCCGACCATCGATGAACTGATCGAATTAACCAGCCAAAGTTAGCTTCAGTCATTATGTATTGAACAGAAGCAAAAGCCTCAGTAACCGTCGGGCGGTAGTAAAACGTCATAGCAAACCCTGTAGCTACTTGGACTAAAAAACAAGTAAGCGTAATTCCTCCTAGACAATAAAAAATGTTAACATGAGGAGGAACATATTTACTAGTTATATCATCTGCAATTGCCTGAATCTCGAGGCGTTCTTCAAACCAATCATAGACTTTATTGAGATAGGTAAACCAATAGGACTCCCCCTCTAAGAACCGTATATGAGAATTTCATCTCGTACAGCTCAAACAAAAACACCCAAATACTGGCTGAAACGGATATATAATAAAAAAGTTTTTAACCTCTTAATCCGTAGATAAAAAAGAGTAAAAATCAGAGGAAATCCGAGAACTCTTTCTGGAGTTATAATGCCAAAAAATCAAGTCGGCGCTTTCGTCTTTATGTCAATCGTTCCAGGCCTCTTGAATCTTCTATTTACCTACTCTTTTCTTTTTCTTTCTTTTCTTTTTTTTTTATTTGTATGGAATGTGGATTTCTTCTTTTCTTTTATTGATAGGAATTATCTTGTTAAGACCCTATGAATCAATTGAAACCTCAGATTCATACTAGAACCACGATGATTCACTAAAACCTTCAAACTAAGTCCAAAAATTCCCTGAGTAAGAACCTTTGAATCATCACTTATTCAATAAATAGGATATAATAACTACAAATATAAACAAAGGCTTGTCCTTTAATCAAAATAAACATAAACACGAGTTTGAAAGAAGAAAAAACTTTTGATTTCTATTTATAATCGAACTCCTTAACTCTTTCTTTGAATTTTTTTTAGAATCCGGCTGCGAGGTTTGAATATGACGTATGAATCATAGTTCGAATACTTCATTATCCATTTCATATTTTCCGTGCTCCAGATATTAGAATCCCGACGGAGTAAAACTATCTCTATCAAGACAACAGATTCATTTTCTGTACTATCAATAGGATCAATTATAACAAGTCACACACTCATATTCCGGAACTACAGAAACAAATAAATTTCACGGTCGAACTACCAAAGCAGACTGGGATAAAAATCAGAGACCGAAAAGTTTCGCTTTTTAGATTGATAGATTGAAGGGCTAGGATTTCGTGGTTCTTATGAATCTAATTCATTCTAATTCCATCCAGTAAAACAGAAGAATTATAAATCTCCAAAAGAATAGATAGAAATATCGCAAATAGACCCATTGCAACACCCATCAAAGGAGTTGTTCCCCATCCAGGGGCAACTTTACCATATTCCGAATTCAGTGGTTTCAAAAAGTCCCCTACAACAGTTCGTCTTGGACCAGATCTAGAACTACTTTCAACGCTTTGTGTAGCCATAAATCTTATTTTGTATTCAGTGAGATCTGTTGACTTTGTATACCATTCCGTTAAAAATAAACGATCTTATCATAGACCCATCGTGGTCTTGAAGTTATATAATAATGGAAACAGCAACCTTAGTCGCCATCTCTATATCTGGTTTACTTGTAAGTTTTACCGGGTACGCCTTATATACTGCTTTTGGGCAACCCTCTCAACAACTAAGAGATCCGTTCGAGGAACACGGGGACTAGTTGAAGTAATGAGCCCCCCACTCTTGGGGGGCTCATTACTTCAATTGAGATAATGAAAAATCATTTCAGTTTTTTAGTTGGAACTTTAGGCGGGTCTCGAAAAAAGATAGCGAAAAAAATTATCCCTAACGTCGATACTAAGAGGAATGTATAAACCAATGCTTCCATAAATTCGATCGTGGTTTACAATTATAGCTTCCATACCTGTTTATTTGGGATCATCCCCCGGGTAAAGAAAGAGCAAGAGTCAAAGAAAAGGCAGCCATTGAATTTCAATCCAAATTTTTCCAACAGCCTATAGAAACGCAAAATAACAAAGCAATACTGCATCAGACTGCTTGTCTTTTTGTAGTTGGATCTCCAACTTTTTGGAATGCTCCAAATTCCACTTGAGCATCCAAATCTGGATCAATACCGGCAAAAACATCTCTAAACAGGGTTCTAGCACCATGCCAAATGTGGCCGAAGAAGAAGAGCAGGGCAAACGAAGCATGCCCAAAAGTAAACCAACCCCTTGGACTGCTACGAAAAACGCCGTCGGATTTCAAAGTAGCACGATCTAATTCAAAAATTTCACCCAATTGAGCACGTCTGGCATATTTTTTCACAGTAGCAGGATCGCTATAACTCACTCCATTGAGTTCGCCACCATAAAACTCAACAGTTACACCTACTTGTTCGACACTATACTTCGATTCTGCCCTTCTAAAAGGGACATCGGCTCTAACAATTCCGTCTCCGTCTACCAAAACAACAGGAAATGTTTCAAAAAAAGTAGGCATACGACGTACAAAAAGTTCGCGCCCTTCTTTATCTTTAAAGATAGGGTGTCCTAACCACCCAACAGCAATTCCATCCCCGTTGTCCATTGAACCCGCTCTGAATAATCCTCCTTTTGCCGGATTATTTCCAATGTAATCATAAAAAGCTAACTTTTCGGGAATTTTAGACCAAGCTTCTGATAAACTTTGATTTTCGGCTAGCCCAGCACTAACTCTTCGATAGATTTCTTGCTGGAAGTAGCCCTGATCCCATTGATAACGAGTAGGACCAAATAATTCGATGGGAGTAGTAGCTGAACCATACCACATAGTTCCAGCAACAACAAAAGCTGCAAAAAAGACAGCAGCGATACTACTGGAAAGGACAGTTTCAATATTTCCCATGCGTAATCCTTTGTATAAACGTTGGGGTGGACGGACACTAAGATGGAATAAGCCCGCTAATATGCCCAATGTGCCTGCTGCAATATGATGAGAGGCTATTCCTCCTGGAACAAAAGGATCAAAACCTTCCACACCCCACGCTGGACTTACAGGTTGTACCTTTCCCGTTAGTCCATAAGGATCGGACACCCATATTCCAGGACCAAACAATCCTGTTACATGAAATGCGCCAAAACCAAAGCAAGCCACTCCTGAGAGAAATAAATGAATTCCGAAGATCTTGGGTAAATCCAAAGAAGGTTTTCCTGTGCGCTCATCACAAAAAACTTCTAGATCCCAATACACCCAATGCCAGATAGCTGCCAAGAAGCAAAGGCCCGAAAAGACAATATGTGCTGCGGCCACACCTTCGTAACTCCAAAAACCCGGATTCGTTATAGCCCCCCCTGTAATATTCCAACCGCCCCACGAATTGGTTATTCCTAAACGGGTCATGAAAGGTATAACGAACATACCTTGTCTCCACATTGGATCAAGAACGGGGTCAGAGGGATCAAAAACTGCCAATTCATATAGAGCCATCGAACCGGCCCAACCAGCAACCAGGGCTGTATGCATTATATGAACAGAAAGTAAACGGCCGGGATCATTCAAAACAACAGTATGAACACGATACCAAGGCAAACCCATGGAAATACCCCTTTATCAATGAAAAATAGACACTATGTAACTTTATTGCATTGGACTATGCTACGGGCCTCCCTCCTTTGGAAGGATTTTTCGGAGAAAGAATTAATATTTGCTCTATTCTTTTAGCAATAATGGAAGAATTCAAAAATGAGAAGCAGATCTATTTTATACCCGATAAGTATCAATACGCAATGGGGGATTGATTCCAGTTTCTATGAACAAATGCATCTCATCATTCAAAGGGCCTATTCGTACAAATTTTCTTTCATTTTCATTCATTCTTCTTCCTTTACTTTAGTTTCTGGCCTTATTCTATTCACTCCATTCACTCTATGTATATGAGCCAATATTATACACTCTTGTTATGCTTCCACATCAAAGCTATGCGACCTCTTTATTGTCCTTTCATGCCCATTGGTGTTCCAAAAGTCCCTTTCCAAGGTCCGGACGATGAAACTAGTATTTGGGTTGACGTATAGTGCGACTTGTCAAATATTTTGGGTGATATGGGATTACCCCGTTCTCTCCCCCGATAGAGATATCCTCTGTTTCGCCATTAATTGAATTATCAATTAGTTGTAGCGCGAAGTGCAATGATAGATCCATTTTTTTGGAGGTATCCAGATTACTATTTTCAATTAGAATGATTTATGGTTGACTTGGTTGGAGCAAAAAAATGCAGCATTCAGACTCCGTTTAGAAAAAACCCAACCTAATATATCATATCTGGGATTATCACCTATATCATAAAATTGCATTATGAGTAGCAGGAGCAATTTCAAACTAGTAATTCGTCGAATAAAATCAGAAATACGTAAAATCAGAAATACGTTAAATATTTGGCGGACGCCATGAAAGGAATTAGGGGAAAATTGTAGCAAAAAAAAAGACGTGGTATTGGGGCAATTTGTTATATATGTGCAAATCAAAATCGGGCAGATCTTTACTCGGAGTAGAACATAAACCTAAAAATTTGGAATCAAAAAGCCCGTTTAGGAACAAGAAAATGACATCATGATTTGGATTGAATCCTGATGAAAAAGCATATCAACGAAAAGAAAAGTTTATTCCATAAGATTAATAAAATTTTTCTATATTAGAGTATAGAAAAAATAGAAAAAGAAGCTCATCTTTAATGGTAAAAATGAAAGAGCAAGCTTCTTTGTTAGAAGGAACGCTCTCAAAAACGAGGAATGCCCGAAATCTACACATTGATTTTTTTTTTACAATTTTTATCGAACCGTATGCATCAAAAGATGCTTATACGGCTCCTAAGGGGTGAATTTTTATCCTAATCAACCGACTTTATCGTCAACGATCACTTTTTTTATGCGACGAGATTGATAGCGAGATCTCGAATAACATTACTGGCATTATGGTATTTCTTAGTATAGAGAATCCCAGTAAGGATCAGTTTTTGTTCATAAACAGCCCTGGCGGAGGGATAATACCCGGAATTGGTATTTTTGATGCTATACAACTTGTCCCACCCGATGTGCATACAGTAGCCATAGGATTGGCCGCTTCACTGGCATCTTTTATCCTGGTCGGAGGAACAGTTACCAAACGTATGGCATTCCCTCACGCTAGGGTGATGATCCATCAACCGAGGACTGCTTTTATTCCGGATTCCCAACAAACAAGGGAATTTTTCCTGGAAGTGGATGAACTGGCAGCAATGCGCGACGACATCATAGACGTTTATGTACAAAGAACGGGCAAGCCCTCCTGGGTAATATCCCTGGATATGGAACGAGATATTTTTATGTCAGCCACAGAAGCAAAAGCTTATGGAATTGTTGATGAGATATCGGATTAAGCGATTTGATCTTTAATAAAAAACAACAGCACAAGGGCAAAATTGAAGATTGCGCTTTTTTATTTAATCCGCTTATTCCTTCTTAATAATCCGCTTATTGCTTCTTAATAATCCGCTTATTGCTTCTTAATAATGCCCTTATTGCTTCTTAAGAATGCCCTTATTGCTCCTCAATAATGCCCTTATTGCTTCTTAAGAATGCCCTTATTGCTCCTCAATAATCCGCTTATTCCTTCTTAATAATGCCCTTACTTAAAAAGAGAGTAATATACGATTATTCTATTAGTCTATTCCGATTAAATAAAAAATATTAGATAGAAAAAAAGTGATTTGGTTAGGATCGATCTAAACCGAACTTTTATGTATAGGATTCAACATGCCAACAATTAAACAACTTATTAGAAACGCAAGACAGCCAATCAGAAATGCCACGAAATCCCCTGCTCTTAGGGGATGTCCTCAGCGTCGAGGAACATGTACGCGGGTGTATGTGCGACTCGTTCAAATCATGGGCTGAGAAAAAAGTTTCTTTTTTCAATATTCATGATCAATACTATAGAATGGGGTTCTTCCCTGCACTAGCTAAAATCAAAGGGGTAGATCCACCATATACTTCTATTGTGTATAATTTTTATGGTTTCCGTTGGTGCAAATCCAATCATGAATTTAAGATGAGAACAAATTCCCCATTGGTAGCAAATGCTTATCCATTAAGCGGGGAAAATCCTATTGAAATAAAAAAGCAAAAGGATTATGCTTGCAAGGAACGGACTAACAGGGTCAGCTACCCAGCAAATCTTTATAATTAAATATCGTTACCGTACAAGATAGATCTAGTTGTGAAAGATCTCTTACTGAAAAATTCATGGGGTAGAGCCAAAAAGTGTGAACTGTACAAGTTATCAATAGCATTGATTAAATGAAGAAAGGAGCTCCGGTGTATAGAAGGGACCTCGCCGTTTAAGACCAAACCATAGAAACGATGGAACCCACGATTTAGTTATCCATTTCTATTTACTATTCTTTTAGTTATTATGCGTTTTTTGATCTCTAGGATCAACAAAATTGCTTATTTCTAAGCGAAATGCCTAGAAAAAATCGTGGCCGGGAAGGTTATAGTAGCAAAAGCCATTGGAATTTTTATTTTATACATTGGAACAATCCGTTTTGTTATTAACAGACTAGTAAAGGAAGGGTAAAAGAATAACAGTACGAAACGAAAGACTTAGTTATTCATCAAAGTTTCTTTTATTCAATGACTAGAATTAAACGAGGATATATAGCTCGAAGACGCCGAACAAAAATGCGTTTATTTGCGTCAAGCTTTCGAGGGGCTCATTCAAGACTTACTAAAACTATTAATCAACAGAGAATACGAGCTTTGGCTTCGTCTAATCGGGATAGAAAGAGGAAAAAAAGGGATTTTCGTCGTTTATGGATCACCCGAGTAAATGCAGTAATTCGCGGCATGGGGGTATCCTATAATTATAACCAGCTAATACACAATCTGTATAAAAAAAATTTGCTTCTTAATCGTAAAATACTTGCGCAAATAGCTATATCAAATAAGAACGGTCTTTATATGATTTGCAACAATATTCTTTTTAAGTAGGAATCCCCCGGAATGCTTTAAATTTAATGGAGTTGTGAACTCGGGGAAGGTAGAGTAGAAATTAGTATGATAAAAAATTTTGATCAGGTCATCAAACCAAAATGAGTGAAGCCACGAGATTAAAAAAAGATTTTTTTTCTTACGACACGCCTTTGTTTATTATCATATTTTTAGAATAAAACACCAGTCCACGTTTGAGGTCGGATTGAAATTTGGATTCAATTGAATTGAAGAGTAAGCCTACTTTTTTCTGGTTCTAAGACGTGTAGTTCTAGCGGTCGACTCGCTTCTCTCAAATCGGTTCCGATTATTAAGATTATTAAGAAAGGGTAACGAAGATAAAATACGAGCTTGTTTTATAGCAAGAGTAATTAATCGTTGTTGTTTTAAGGTTAATCTATTTACACGCCTAGATAATATTTTTCCTTGTTCACTAATAAATCGACTAATTAAACCTATGTTTCTATAATCAATTTGGTCCCCCGATTGGATCGGGGGCAAACGCCTACGAAAAGATCGCTTGGATTTACGAAAGAGCCGCTTGGATTTATCCATGATTTGTTTATTCCTTATCTTTAAAACGAATCCTATCCCTATATAAAAATATATATATCAAATCCTATTTTTATATCGGACTAAATTTGAAATTCTAGAATTAATAAATAGGATTTAGGATTTGGTTTGTTCATTTTCTTTTTTTTTTTTTTTTTAATTAATTGTTTATTTCTTTCTTTTTTTTATTTATATTATTCTTTTATATTATTCTATTTCTATAATTAATTATATTATATTATATATATATAATATATATATATAGAATTCTAATATCTTATAATATCAGAATTATTATTTAATAATTTACGTTTATAGAAATCAAAATGGACTTTATAAATTCACTCGAAATTGTCTTTAAATTGAGATTTTCTTATATAACCTATATAATAATATTTTCTTCTAAGAATCTTATATAGTTTAAATAATTATCGTTAAAATAATCTAATAGTTTTATTTCATTTTAATAGTATATTATGGAATAGTCCGCATATTTCTTGGAAGGAGCACGTACAGGTAGATCTATTTCTTTATCTCCCCGTGAATTGTATGTTTGTGACAATAAGGACAGAATTTCCTCAATTCCAATCGGTTAGGTGTATTGTGTCGATTTTTTTGAGTAATATATCTGGAAATGCCCGTTGATTTTTTATTAACGCCGTTTCGAACACAAATAGTACATTCCAAAATAATCGTTACTCGAACATCTTTACTTTTGGCCATGAACCCCCTTTGGGTTTTTAATTCACCCCACTATTCGATTTTATTCTATTTTCCAATCAAAAACGAAGAAGAAGAAGAAAGAAAAAAAAAAAATAGAAGTTAATAACTCAAAATCAAATTATCAAAGAGTTCATTGCATTCTAATCAATTGCAATTAATATAATTCTAATAATTATAATAAAGAAAATAGTAAATCAATATAGAATAAATTATAGTAAATAATAAGTAATACAATGATTTCTAACTCTATTTAGAGTCACAGTACAGTATTTCAGTTAATTATCTTGTAGAATACTGTTACCCTCGCCACATTTCCCTTTTCCCTCTACTAGTAATTGTCTTGGAACCTGAACCCAAGTTTCGGTGAGGTTGAATTCACTTTTTTCTTCCCCCCACCCCTTCCTTCTATCTAATTATAAAAAACTCAAAAAAGAAAAAATACAGGGTTAGTCACAAATATTTGATTGTATTACTAATTTGCTTCACCTCTTCCTACGGAAATAACTAGAAGGAAAAAAAAGGAAATGTCAACGCATCGGGAAAAAAACGATTGATCTCTATCAATAAACCTGCTAAAGAACCAAACCATAGAGCACTTAGTACCGGTGCTACGGAAAGATATGTTTTTAGATTTCGCATTTTAAATCCTCCTTCTTTCTTGTATTACATACATTATCGTAATACATATATAATCTGTAGTTAAGGACGCTTTTTTTGTTTATTTGGACGCGGAATCCCTACTTTCAAATTCAAATTGAAATGTACAACGATTCGATAAATAATATTTTCTTTTTCTTAAAACAGAAAAAAAGGTCCGGTTTCGCCTGAGAAATTCGCTCGAAAAAGATTTCTATTTATATATATATCTATTATTATAATATATGGTACTATATTATATTATATGATATATGAGTAATATGAGTATATGAAAAAACAAAAAAAGGAAAAGGTAAGATCGATTTGTTATATCGATATATAAAAAAAATACATAAAAAATAAAAGAAGGGTGTGGAAAACAAAACAAGGATTCTCTAAAATAACACTGTAGACCCATTCAAAGGGATGTAGCGCAGCTTGGTAGCGCGTTTGTTTTGGGTACAAAATGCCGCGGGTTCAAATCCTGTCATCCCTACCTATTACTTCGTCTCTGAGCAGTAAAAAGGGAGCAATTTTAGATCGAGTAAAAAAAATTGATATAATTGGAGCATATTAGATAGGTATGCAAGAAGCCCTGGGGTTATAAAAAGAATACTCTTGTTTACTTCCATTATGATAAGAAAGCGCTCTTAGTTCAGTTCGGTAGAACGTGGGTCTCCAAAACCCAATGTCGTAGGTTCAAATCCTACAGGGCGTGATTCCGCTCTTGTTAGGTCGAAAATTACACCGAACTGAAATAATTGACCAGCAATCTGAAAGGGGCCCCCTTTTTTTTTCATTTCATTTATTTAGTTAAATTAAAAGGGTCGGTCAAAAAAAGAGATGACCCATGAATCAAAGGTCCAATTGATCACCCCGCCTGTATTGTAAATATGCAGTTACGAATAATCCAGCCAAAGTAATAGGAATTAGACCTAAGACGATTCCAAATAGAAAAACTTCAATCATTTCAATTTTTTTTTTTTTCAAAAGGGAAAAAGAGAGGTAATATCGATCCCTAAATATTAATCCGTATTGCCCTCAATGACCCCTAAATTGGTAATTTACGCGGTAAATAACTATAGAAGATTTGGAATAGGGCAAAAAGCTTTTTTTTATGAATTGTTCGTTCACTAAATTCCTTTTCAAATAAGTCGTATCTTACTCAGACCGATAAATAAAATTGAGGTTATAGTTAAAGCCGCTAGTAAAAACCCGAAATAACTAGTTATAGTAGGCATGAAGGAGCTAAATGAAATATGTTTTTCTTAGACATACATATGTTTAAAAAGCACTTCCCTAAGTTTCCTTCTAGACAATATTCAAAAAAAAGGAGCAGCAGGGGTAAAAACGAAATTCATCATCTTTAATTTCTACTGCCCATTCGGTGATTATGAATCAACGCAACAGATTCATTGGTAAGATCTTGATTCAATTTGAGTGTAAACTAATACTAAAAAAAAAATAAAGAATCCATCTAATAATAACTCTATCATGGAACTTCCTTCAAAAAATGTAATTTTTTTTAATCAAAATATGGAAGAAGAAGAAAATTGGAAAATCGTTTCTTTGATTGTTTTTGTATTGTCTCGAATTCATATTCCATTTTTTTAGAAAAAAAAAAGTGACCTTATACCCTATAAAAAAAGCCCTTTCCTTACTTTTTGACTTTCAGTTGTATTTATTAGATTCAGTAGTCGAGTGGATTCATTCATATAATTTCTCGAATGATAAGCAAAAGTAGTTAAAAAGTCTTTGGATCTACTACAGGAATACGTGCATCATGCAGATTGATTATTCTAATTTGTTTTTATTCATTGTTCTTTTGTATCTACATTTACAATACCATTTACTATTCTTATTTGTTTCTACACGGCTAACCCATTACTTAAAATGAAAAAGGGGGGAATTCCTCGATTTCGCATTTACTTCACTTAAGGAAGTATGATAATTTCCGTGATAAATTAGTAGAAACTCGCCAGTTGGATTCACGGTTTCCACGAGCTTCACTTTCTAATCCGAAAACAATAATAGAAAGAACCCCCATATTATATATTATATTACATATTACAATTACAGGCCTTTGAAGAATTTTCAATTGCATTTAGACATCGACAAGCAAGAAGAAGAAAGAAATTATCTAGCACTTCATGTCGATACTGATTGAAATTGCGTTGCTGTGTCAGAAGAAGGATAGTTATACTGATTCGGTATACTCTAAAAATACCTTTGGTACAATATTGACGATCTCACAAAGATTGAATTTCAGTGAATTTACTGATTTCATCTTTTACGGAATCGATCCCCTATAAGAATATGTGGAGTTCAGCATGTCTGGAAGCACAGGAGAACGTTCTTTTGCTGATATTCTTACC